AAAACTTTATATACCTATATCTTATCTATTTATTATTATATTATATATAATATATATATATTTAGATATAAATATATATATATATATAATATAATAATAAATAGATAAATGGAATAAAAATAAATAGTATATAATATATTAAAGGAAATTATTATTTTATATTTTTATTTTAATAAATAATAATTTTAAAATAAATTTATTAATAATTTAAGGTTTATTATAAATAGGTTTTTAACCTTTTTATTTTAGAGGTTAAAAACAAAATATAAATTTATATTATTATTTTTATTTAAACCTAAAAGGTTTAAATGAAAAATAAGCAATATTTTTCACTTAAATTATTATATAATTTTTATTTCTATTATTAATTATTTTTAATTTATAGGGGGTTATAGGGGGATATCCCCCTATATATATATAATAATATTCTAAATAAATTAGAATATTACCTATATCTATAGGGAGATATACAAAAACGTCCAAACCTTATAAAAACCTATTAAAAATAATAAAATAGAAATAAAATTACATATAATAATATAAATATATATAAAATATATTTAATTTAAGATAAAAACCAATAAACTTATTTATATTGTTATAATAAATATAATATTATAAGTAAGGTAATAAATATGAATTATATTATATAACATATGTTTAACACTAATTAAAATCTAATGCACTTCCTTTATTAATCCCATCACAATATAATGAATACTTCCTTTATTTGTATGTTGTTTATTTAATATAATAATACATATATATTTAAATTAAAAATTAATTAAAACTCCTACCAAAATACTCCTCAACACACCTCACATTCCCAATTCCATTCCCATTCCCCTTATAATTATTAAAATTTAATATAAAATAAATTAAATGAATATTAATAACTAATAGGTAAAATAATTATAAATAGTAGGTAAAAAATAATTATAAATAATATAAAAACTTTGTTTCTTCCTTCCAACCTTAACCCTATAATGTTTTATAATAGGGTCTATAGAAAATACAGGTCGTTACACCCCGAGCCCGTACTCACCTCTTGTTACGTATTTTACTTTTTATAAAAAATATATACTTAACCACTAAATTTAATATAATTTATAATAAATTTAACAAGATAAAATACAGGTCGTTACACCCCGAGCCCGTACTCACCTCTTGTTACGTATTTTACTTTTTATAAAAAATATATACTTAACCACTAAATTTAATATAATTTATAATAAATTTAACAAGATAAAATACAGGTCGTTACACCCCGAGCCCGTACTCACCTCTTGTTACGTATTTTACTTTTTATAAAAAATATATACTTAACCACTAAATTTAATATAATTTATAATAAATTTAACAAGATAAAATACAGGTCGTTACACCCCGAGCCCGTACTCACCTCTTGTTACGTATTTTACTTTTTATAAAAAATATATACTTAACCACTAAATTTAATATAATTTATAATAAATTTAACAAGATAAAATACAGGTCGTTACACCCCGAGCCCGTACTCACCTCTTGTTACGTATTTTACTTTTTATAAAAAATATATACTTAACCACTAAATTTAATATAATTTATAATAAATTTAACAAGATAAAATACAGGTCGTTACACCCCGAGCCCGTACTCACCTCTTGTTACGTATTTTACTTTTTATAAAAAATATATACTTAACCACTAAATTTAATATAATTTATAATAAATTTAACAAGATAAAATACAGGTCGTTACACCCCGAGCCCGTACTCACCTCTTGTTACGTATTTTACTTTTTATAAAAAATATATACTTAACCACTAAATTTAATATAATTTATAATAAATTTAACAAGATAAAATACAGGTCGTTACACCCCGAGCCCGTACTCACCTCTTGTTACGTATTTTACTTTTTATAAAAAATATATACTTAACCACTAAATTTAATATAATTTATAATAAATTTAACAAGATAAAATACAGGTCGTTACACCCCGAGCCCGTACTCACCTCTTGTTACGTATTTTACTTTTTATAAAAAATATATACTTAACCACTAAATTTAATATAATTTATAATAAATTTAACAAGATAAAATACAGGTCGTTACACCCCGAGCCCGTACTCACCTCTTGTTACGTATTTTACTTTTTATAAAAAATATATACTTAACCACTAAATTTAATATAATTTATAATAAATTTAACAAGATAAAATACAGGTCGTTACACCCCGAGCCCGTACTCACCTCTTGTTACGTATTTTACTTTTTATAAAAAATATATACTTAACCACTAAATTTAATATAATTTATAATAAATTTAACAAGATAAAATACAGGTCGTTACACCCCGAGCCCGTACTCACCTCTTGTTACGTATTTTACTTTTTATAAAAAATATATACTTAACCACTAAATTTAATATAATTTATAATAAATTTAACAAGATAAAATACAGGTCGTTACACCCCGAGCCCGTACTCACCTCTTGTTACGTATTTTACTTTTTATAAAAAATATATACTTAACCACTAAATTTAATATAATTTATAATAAATTTAACAAGATAAAATACAGGTCGTTACACCCCGAGCCCGTACTCACCTCTTGTTACGTATTTTACTTTTTATAAAAAATATATACTTAACCACTAAATTTAATATAATTTATAATAAATTTAACAAGATAAAATACAGGTCGTTACACCCCGAGCCCGTACTCACCTCTTGTTACGTATTTTACTTTTTATAAAAAATATATACTTAACCACTAAATTTAATATAATTTATAATAAATTTAACAAGATAAAATACAGGTCGTTACACCCCGAGCCCGTACTCACCTCTTGTTACGTATTTTACTTTTTATAAAAAATATATACTTAACCACTAAATTTAATATAATTTATAATAAATTTAACAAGATAAAATACAGGTCGTTACACCCCGAGCCCGTACTCACCTCTTGTTACGTATTTTACTTTTTATAAAAAATATATACTTAACCACTAAATTTAATATAATTTATAATAAATTTAACAAGATAAAATACAGGTCGTTACACCCCGAGCCCGTACTCACCTCTTGTTACGTATTTTACTTTTTATAAAAAATATATACTTAACCACTAAATTTAATATAATTTATAATAAATTTAACAAGATAAAATACAGGTCGTTACACCCCGAGCCCGTACTCACCTCTTGTTACGTATTTTACTTTTTATAAAAAATATATACTTAACCACTAAATTTAATATAATTTATAATAAATTTAACAAGATAAAATACAGGTCGTTACACCCCGAGCCCGTACTCACCTCTTGTTACGTATTTTACTTTTTATAAAAAATATATACTTAACCACTAAATTTAATATAATTTATAATAAATTTAACAAGATAAAATACAGGTCGTTACACCCCGAGCCCGTACTCACCTCTTGTTACGTATTTTACTTTTTATAAAAAATATATACTTAACCACTAAATTTAATATAATTTATAATAAATTTAACAAGATAAAATACAGGTCGTTACACCCCGAGCCCGTACTCACCTCTTGTTACGTATTTTACTTTTTATAAAAAATATATACTTAACCACTAAATTTAATATAATTTATAATAAATTTAACAAGATAAAATACAGGTCGTTACACCCCGAGCCCGTACTCACCTCTTGTTACGTATTTTACTTTTTATAAAAAATATATACTTAACCACTAAATTTAATATAATTTATAATAAATTTAACAAGATAAAATACAGGTCGTTACACCCCGAGCCCGTACTCACCTCTTGTTACGTATTTTACTTTTTATAAAAAATATATACTTAACCACTAAATTTAATATAATTTATAATAAATTTAACAAGATAAAATACAGGTCGTTACACCCCGAGCCCGTACTCACCTCTTGTTACGTATTTTACTTTTTATAAAAAATATATACTTAACCACTAAATTTAATATAATTTATAATAAATTTAACAAGATAAAATACAGGTCGTTACACCCCGAGCCCGTACTCACCTCTTGTTACGTATTTTACTTTTTATAAAAAATATATACTTAACCACTAAATTTAATATAATTTATAATAAATTTAACAAGATAAAATACAGGTCGTTACACCCCGAGCCCGTACTCACCTCTTGTTACGTATTTTACTTTTTATAAAAAATATATACTTAACCACTAAATTTAATATAATTTATAATAAATTTAACAAGATAAAATACAGGTCGTTACACCCCGAGCCCGTACTCACCTCTTGTTACGTATTTTACTTTTTATAAAAAATATATACTTAACCACTAAATTTAATATAATTTATAATAAATTTAACAAGATAAAATACAGGTCGTTACACCCCGAGCCCGTACTCACCTCTTGTTACGTATTTTACTTTTTATAAAAAATATATACTTAACCACTAAATTTAATATAATTTATAATAAATTTAACAAGATAAAATACAGGTCGTTACACCCCGAGCCCGTACTCACCTCTTGTTACGTATTTTACTTTTTATAAAAAATATATACTTAACCACTAAATTTAATATAATTTATAATAAATTTAACAAGATAAAATACAGGTCGTTACACCCCGAGCCCGTACTCACCTCTTGTTACGTATTTTACTTTTTATAAAAAATATATACTTAACCACTAAATTTAATATAATTTATAATAAATTTAACAAGATAAAATACAGGTCGTTACACCCCGAGCCCGTACTCACCTCTTGTTACGTATTTTACTTTTTATAAAAAATATATACTTAACCACTAAATTTAATATAATTTATAATAAATTTAACAAGATAAAATACAGGTCGTTACACCCCGAGCCCGTACTCACCTCTTGTTACGTATTTTACTTTTTATAAAAAATATATACTTAACCACTAAATTTAATATAATTTATAATAAATTTAACAAGATAAAATACAGGTCGTTACACCCCGAGCCCGTACTCACCTCTTGTTACGTATTTTACTTTTTATAAAAAATATATACTTAACCACTAAATTTAATATAATTTATAATAAATTTAACAAGATAAAATACAGGTCGTTACACCCCGAGCCCGTACTCACCTCTTGTTACGTATTTTACTTTTTATAAAAAATATATACTTAACCACTAAATTTAATATAATTTATAATAAATTTAACAAGATAAAATACAGGTCGTTACACCCCGAGCCCGTACTCACCTCTTGTTACGTATTTTACTTTTTATAAAAAATATATACTTAACCACTAAATTTAATATAATTTATAATAAATTTAACAAGATAAAATACAGGTCGTTACACCCCGAGCCCGTACTCACCTCTTGTTACGTATTTTACTTTTTATAAAAAATATATACTTAACCACTAAATTTAATATAATTTATAATAAATTTAACAAGATAAAATACAGGTCGTTACACCCCGAGCCCGTACTCACCTCTTGTTACGTATTTTACTTTTTATAAAAAATATATACTTAACCACTAAATTTAATATAATTTATAATAAATTTAACAAGATAAAATACAGGTCGTTACACCCCGAGCCCGTACTCACCTCTTGTTACGTATTTTACTTTTTATAAAAAATATATACTTAACCACTAAATTTAATATAATTTATAATAAATTTAACAAGATAAAATACAGGTCGTTACACCCCGAGCCCGTACTCACCTCTTGTTACGTATTTTACTTTTTATAAAAAATATATACTTAACCACTAAATTTAATATAATTTATAATAAATTTAACAAGATAAAATACAGGTCGTTACACCCCGAGCCCGTACTCACCTCTTGTTACGTATTTTACTTTTTATAAAAAATATATACTTAACCACTAAATTTAATATAATTTATAATAAATTTAACAAGATAAAATACAGGTCGTTACACCCCGAGCCCGTACTCACCTCTTGTTACGTATTTTACTTTTTATAAAAAATATATACTTAACCACTAAATTTAATATAATTTATAATAAATTTAACAAGATAAAATACAGGTCGTTACACCCCGAGCCCGTACTCACCTCTTGTTACGTATTTTACTTTTTATAAAAAATATATACTTAACCACTAAATTTAATATAATTTATAATAAATTTAACAAGATAAAATACAGGTCGTTACACCCCGAGCCCGTACTCACCTCTTGTTACGTATTTTACTTTTTATAAAAAATATATACTTAACCACTAAATTTAATATAATTTATAATAAATTTAACAAGATAAAATACAGGTCGTTACACCCCGAGCCCGTACTCACCTCTTGTTACGTATTTTACTTTTTATAAAAAATATATACTTAACCACTAAATTTAATATAATTTATAATAAATTTAACAAGATAAAATACAGGTCGTTACACCCCGAGCCCGTACTCACCTCTTGTTACGTATTTTACTTTTTATAAAAAATATATACTTAACCACTAAATTTAATATAATTTATAATAAATTTAACAAGATAAAATACAGGTCGTTACACCCCGAGCCCGTACTCACCTCTTGTTACGTATTTTACTTTTTATAAAAAATATATACTTAACCACTAAATTTAATATAATTTATAATAAATTTAACAAGATAAAATACAGGTCGTTACACCCCGAGCCCGTACTCACCTCTTGTTACGTATTTTACTTTTTATAAAAAATATATACTTAACCACTAAATTTAATATAATTTATAATAAATTTAACAAGATAAAATACAGGTCGTTACACCCCGAGCCCGTACTCACCTCTTGTTACGTATTTTACTTTTTATAAAAAATATATACTTAACCACTAAATTTAATATAATTTATAATAAATTTAACAAGATAAAATACAGGTCGTTACACCCCGAGCCCGTACTCACCTCTTGTTACGTATTTTACTTTTTATAAAAAATATATACTTAACCACTAAATTTAATATAATTTATAATAAATTTAACAAGATAAAATACAGGTCGTTACACCCCGAGCCCGTACTCACCTCTTGTTACGTATTTTACTTTTTATAAAAAATATATACTTAACCACTAAATTTAATATAATTTATAATAAATTTAACAAGATAAAATACAGGTCGTTACACCCCGAGCCCGTACTCACCTCTTGTTACGTATTTTACTTTTTATAAAAAATATATACTTAACCACTAAATTTAATATAATTTATAATAAATTTAACAAGATAAAATACAGGTCGTTACACCCCGAGCCCGTACTCACCTCTTGTTACGTATTTTACTTTTTATAAAAAATATATACTTAACCACTAAATTTAATATAATTTATAATAAATTTAACAAGATAAAATACAGGTCGTTACACCCCGAGCCCGTACTCACCTCTTGTTACGTATTTTACTTTTTATAAAAAATATATACTTAACCACTAAATTTAATATAATTTATAATAAATTTAACAAGATAAAATACAGGTCGTTACACCCCGAGCCCGTACTCACCTCTTGTTACGTATTTTACTTTTTATAAAAAATATATACTTAACCACTAAATTTAATATAATTTATAATAAATTTAACAAGATAAAATACAGGTCGTTACACCCCGAGCCCGTACTCACCTCTTGTTACGTATTTTACTTTTTATAAAAAATATATACTTAACCACTAAATTTAATATAATTTATAATAAATTTAACAAGATAAAATACAGGTCGTTACACCCCGAGCCCGTACTCACCTCTTGTTACGTATTTTACTTTTTATAAAAAATATATACTTAACCACTAAATTTAATATAATTTATAATAAATTTAACAAGATAAAATACAGGTCGTTACACCCCGAGCCCGTACTCACCTCTTGTTACGTATTTTACTTTTTATAAAAAATATATACTTAACCACTAAATTTAATATAATTTATAATAAATTTAACAAGATAAAATACAGGTCGTTACACCCCGAGCCCGTACTCACCTCTTGTTACGTATTTTACTTTTTATAAAAAATATATACTTAACCACTAAATTTAATATAATTTATAATAAATTTAACAAGATAAAATACAGGTCGTTACACCCCGAGCCCGTACTCACCTCTTGTTACGTATTTTACTTTTTATAAAAAATATATACTTAACCACTAAATTTAATATAATTTATAATAAATTTAACAAGATAAAATACAGGTCGTTACACCCCGAGCCCGTACTCACCTCTTGTTACGTATTTTACTTTTTATAAAAAATATATACTTAACCACTAAATTTAATATAATTTATAATAAATTTAACAAGATAAAATACAGGTCGTTACACCCCGAGCCCGTACTCACCTCTTGTTACGTATTTTACTTTTTATAAAAAATATATACTTAACCACTAAATTTAATATAATTTATAATAAATTTAACAAGATAAAATACAGGTCGTTACACCCCGAGCCCGTACTCACCTCTTGTTACGTATTTTACTTTTTATAAAAAATATATACTTAACCACTAAATTTAATATAATTTATAATAAATTTAACAAGATAAAATACAGGTCGTTACACCCCGAGCCCGTACTCACCTCTTGTTACGTATTTTACTTTTTATAAAAAATATATACTTAACCACTAAATTTAATATAATTTATAATAAATTTAACAAGATAAAATACAGGTCGTTACACCCCGAGCCCGTACTCACCTCTTGTTACGTATTTTACTTTTTATAAAAAATATATACTTAACCACTAAATTTAATATAATTTATAATAAATTTAACAAGATAAAATACAGGTCGTTACACCCCGAGCCCGTACTCACCTCTTGTTACGTATTTTACTTTTTATAAAAAATATATACTTAACCACTAAATTTAATATAATTTATAATAAATTTAACAAGATAAAATACAGGTCGTTACACCCCGAGCCCGTACTCACCTCTTGTTACGTATTTTACTTTTTATAAAAAATATATACTTAACCACTAAATTTAATATAATTTATAATAAATTTAACAAGATAAAATACAGGTCGTTACACCCCGAGCCCGTACTCACCTCTTGTTACGTATTTTACTTTTTATAAAAAATATATACTTAACCACTAAATTTAATATAATTTATAATAAATTTAACAAGATAAAATACAGGTCGTTACACCCCGAGCCCGTACTCACCTCTTGTTACGTATTTTACTTTTTATAAAAAATATATACTTAACCACTAAATTTAATATAATTTATAATAAATTTAACAAGATAAAATACAGGTCGTTACACCCCGAGCCCGTACTCACCTCTTGTTACGTATTTTACTTTTTATAAAAAATATATACTTAACCACTAAATTTAATATAATTTATAATAAATTTAACAAGATAAAATACAGGTCGTTACACCCCGAGCCCGTACTCACCTCTTGTTACGTATTTTACTTTTTATAAAAAATATATACTTAACCACTAAATTTAATATAATTTATAATAAATTTAACAAGATAAAATACAGGTCGTTACACCCCGAGCCCGTACTCACCTCTTGTTACGTATTTTACTTTTTATAAAAAATATATACTTAACCACTAAATTTAATATAATTTATAATAAATTTAACAAGATAAAATACAGGTCGTTACACCCCGAGCCCGTACTCACCTCTTGTTACGTATTTTACTTTTTATAAAAAATATATACTTAACCACTAAATTTAATATAATTTATAATAAATTTAACAAGATAAAATACAGGTCGTTACACCCCGAGCCCGTACTCACCTCTTGTTACGTATTTTACTTTTTATAAAAAATATATACTTAACCACTAAATTTAATATAATTTATAATAAATTTAACAAGATAAAATACAGGTCGTTACACCCCGAGCCCGTACTCACCTCTTGTTACGTATTTTACTTTTTATAAAAAATATATACTTAACCACTAAATTTAATATAATTTATAATAAATTTAACAAGATAAAATACAGGTCGTTACACCCCGAGCCCGTACTCACCTCTTGTTACGTATTTTACTTTTTATAAAAAATATATACTTAACCACTAAATTTAATATAATTTATAATAAATTTAACAAGATAAATAAATTTAATTATATAAAATATAAAACTTAAATAAATAAAACTAATAATTACTAAATAAAATTTTAAAAATTAATAACTGGAAACTAAATATTGATATAAAAACTATAATAAAATTATAATTATTATAAAAAAATAAGAAAGATATTAACAACAAAACTTCTAATGAAAATAATATTAAAAAAAATAATAATTTAAAAAAACTATTTGGATCTAAATTAAAATTATTATATTTAATAGAATTAAACCCCCCTTCATAAAAATAATTATTGAAATAATATATTATATAAATTAAATTAAATATTTCTATCATTTATTATCTAATTATTTTAAGAATAATATAAAAATAAAAAATAAAATCTCAGATATTAAAAAATAACTTATTAAAAAACTATTACTTATAATGTAAATATAATATAAAATTAAAATTATTACTAATAGGCTTGATTTAAAAAATAGTATAAAATATATATAAAAATAATAAATTAAATCTTTATATAAAACAATAAAAAAAAATATAAAAATTAAATATAAAAACAGGATGAAAATGATTAACATGTATTTATTGTATTAAACTTTGTAAATCTATAGTAGAAAATTTAAATATAAAAAATTTAAAATAGTGATTGAACCTATCATGTCTGAGTGTTTATTCCCACAATACTCAAAACATAAAAAATCTATTTGTTTTCCTTCTGTGGTAAAAATATTCATATAACCAACCAAAATCTTTTCCCCTATTGAGTCTAGCTTTAAACCTAAATCAATAATTCCTAGGCAGTGGTTTACATCTTTAGAAAAAGTTTTAATTAATATTGGAGTTCTGTTAGGAATTATTATATTTATTTTAAAAACTTCTTCAAAGTTATAAAAATTATTACTCTCAATAAAAAAATTAAATTCTGATAGTAAATTATAATTAGAAATATTTAAAAATAATTCACTTATAGAAATATTTTTTATAAATTTACTAATAGGGTAAAAAATTCTAGTGAAATATATTGGTTTAAAACTTAATAAATAAAAATCAAATCCTCATTGGAAAGTTAAAACATTTAATATAAAAGAAATTAAATTTTTATCAATATCTACAAACAAACCCCCATAACTGTATGAGTTTGTAAAAATAGTGAAAATTGGTATTCCTAAAAAACATAAAGAAAAGGCTATATAATCTAAATAATTTATACTACTAATAAGATTAAAATGATACTTATTTTCAAAAAAAATTAAATCTAAATTTAAAGAATTAAAATTATTTTTATTGAAAATTTTAATAATATAAAATGTTATAAAAAATAAACAAAAAAAAATAAATGTACTAATAACCAACCCAAAGTAATAATCCCACAATGATATGTTAAAAATTCTTAAACTTTTTTTAAATACAATTTCATTACAGAATTCAAATAAATTATTAAAAATAAATAAATAGTTGAAAATATAAAAAAAAAATAAAACCATTGACTTATAAAATAAAAATGTATATTAAAATTTTTAAATAAAAAATTAATAAAAATTATATTTAAAATAGAAATAATAAAAACTAAATTAAAATTATTTGATATTATTTTTTAAATATTATAAAACAAATATTATAGGTTAAAATTAAATTAATTATGTAATAAAATTTTATAAATTGTATAATAAAATAAAACCCTCTAAACCCCTAATCTTATATAATTTTATTAATAAATAAAACCACACCCAATCTGAAATAATTATTATAAAACTAGTTTTAATTAAAAATAATATAAACTTGATAATTAAAAGTTATATTTTAACTTAAGATTTATGTATGTTTTAGTATTAACTAAATACTTTTGAAATAAGCTAAATAAAAATTTAATTAGTATAAAAATATAAACATATTCTAACATACAAGGAATATTTCTAAACAAAAGAAAATTAATATTATTAACCATAAACCATATTATCCTTCTCCAGTTCTCAGGATCTCTTAAAAAATCTTCAACTAAATGATTCATTAATATATAAACAAGAGGTCTATTATAATTAAGAAAAACCCAAACATCCCCATATCTTCTCATACCAAGGGCTATATGGTTTGTGAATAGATAGTTCATATTTATGAAACCAAGTTCTATTCTCCAGCTTTCCTTTAACTCAAATAAATTTTCTCCAGCTTTCTCAATTAAACACTTATTGCCAAAATCAAAATATATAATTATTAAAGAAAAATATAAATTTATTAAAAAATATATTGTAAAAACTGATACGAAAATTAAATAAAAATAAGCTATAAAAAAAGCTAATTTATTTAATTTGAATAAGTTTTTTGAGGCTTGAATCCTATCTTTTAAGAATAAAGAAAAAGTATTTTTTAAATTTAAATAAAAATTATAAAACTTTCTTATCATGTGTGTTAAAATATTTGTCCTCAAAACTAATGATTAAAGAATTTAAAAGATTTAATGAGTAAAAAAGAAAGTTAATTAAAATAAACAGTCAGAAAGAAATTATTATTAAACTTGTAATTATATTACTATCTCATAGAAAAACTTCAAATATTATTAAACATGTAGATCCGAATAAAAGCATTAATAAAATTGAAAATTTAATTGTAATAATAATATTTGGGCTTAAATTACAAGTAATTGGGTCTATAATTTTAATTTTTATAAAATCGTATATAAAAAAAAATAAAAATAAAAATATTGATTTATAAACTAAAGAAAAATGTATAAAACAAAATAATATGAAAACATCAAAAACTATTTGGACCAAAATATCTTCAACCTCATCTATAAATAAAGTTATTAAAACCCCCTCTACTCTTATCATATAGTCTAAAAATTTATCTAAAGTAAAAGCCCCAACTAATATTTCCTTACCATTTTTAATCTTAGAAATAAAGTAATACTTCTCTGATTTTTTCATAGTATCTTTTAAGGTCTCATTTCAATTCCATATTCTTCTTGGAATTTCAAGACTATTATAAAAAAGAGTATGTAAAATGTACAATATTAAAGTAATAAAAAAGAAAATAAATGCTGATATACTTAACCAAAGAATAATACTCCCTAAATGATATATAAATAGTAACAGTAACCTAATAAAATATAGTAGTAGAATTTTTATCATATTAAATAATTTTTAAAAAGTTTATAATATTAGAAAAAACCCATGTTAAAGTCACCAGAAAGCTATAGTCTAAGATAAAAACCGTGTTATATATTCATATTATTAAATAATTAAATAATTCTTTAAAAATAATTGTTAAATTTACAATATATTTAAAAATAATATTTACAGTAAAAAAATTATATAAAATAAATAAAAAATTTAAAAAAAATTTAAATAAATAAGAAAAAAATTTTATCATAATTAAATGAAACAAATAAAAAATAGAGAAAAATATGAATTTAAAAATAAATATTAAATTATAGTTTATAAAATTGTTATAATTTTTTATCATAAAACTCAAAAACTTAAAGTAAAAATTATATTGTATAATAATAATTTAAAATAAGATATCCCTCCCTCCCTCATATAAAATTTATTATTTAAGTAAGATTAAAATAATAAAAATATATTACGCCCTATATCTATTTGTAAATTATAGTTAAAATAAAATAAAAATTATTTAAAACTATTGTAATTCTAAAGTTCTTGCCTCCATTTCCATTACAGTTTTGGTAATCTTCCATAATTTTTTTGAAACTATTTTATTTTTATATTTAACCCCAGCTTTAAACCCACCTAAATCCTCACTTTCATCATCAGTGTTTTCATTTTTTTCTAAAGAGAAATTTCCCCATGAAAATGGTAGTGGTATGTCCACATCATCAATCCAAACCTCCTCTTTTTCACTATATAAATCTAAATCCTCTTCAATATTATTTAAAACTCCATTTATATTTAAAAAAGGTTCAAAACTTTTTTCCGTTATGTTGACATGAACATATTCACTCTCAACCTCTCCTTTTATAACACCTTTTGATTTAAATTCATTTGGCATGTATTCTTTTAAAGTTTTATAATAACCTCTACTAAATTTTTCCACCTTAAAATTAATATGTAGGTTACCTAAACATAAACCTTTTATAGATAAATAAAACTTATTTCAAAAACTATAGTTTAAAACTTGTAATAAAAAGGTAGAATTTTTAATTAAAAACCTATTTTTCAATATTAATGAAAAACTTAATTTATTTAAAACTCCGAAATAAAAATTTATGAATTTAATGTAAACTAATTTACAACCTTCCTCTAAGGGTATATATTTTAAAAAATATTTATTACCATAGTAGTAATTTTTTTTATTAAGTTCTAAAGATTTTGATTCTGTATTAATAAAACTAAAATCATTGCAAATCTCTTCTTTAGAGTAAATTTTATTATAAGACTGTAAGTTTACATTTTCAAAGCTTAGTAAGTTAAAATTAAATTTATTTATATAATTTTCATTATTTAAATTAACCTTTTCAAAGAGGGTGTTAAAAAATTTAAAATAATGAGAATTATATTTTAAAATTAAATTTTTCTCTTTATTAAAAAAATACATTAATCTTTTTTCAGAAGGCTCTTCTATCTCTAAACCTGAAACCTCTAAAAATAAATTCCTGTAGTAATTAGGGAAGTATAAAAAATCTTTTACATTGTAGTTAAAATATGAGTCATAACATTTATTAAAACTATTAAAAAATGATTTATCTAAGTTACCAAAATTATTATCTTTAAATTTTAATGGAAGTTTGTTGTAAGTATTACTATTTAGCTTAAAATTATAAAAACAATCCTCTTCATTAAAAACCTCTTCAAAAACATCCTCTTTATTTTCCTTATTCTCCTTTAAATAAAAATCTTTATTAAAATAACAAACTTCAAATTTTATATTTTCCATTTAAAATTAAATTTTAATAACAACCAACCTTAATAAAAATAAAAAAATAATTAAAAAAAAAGAAAACCAGATATTTAAAAAACTTATTGAACTGTAATGTAAATTTAAATTTCTATTAAAAGACATTAGTAAGACTCTACGTGGATTCCCAATTAAACCTAATATATGAAAAAAATATATTATTTGTAATAAACCTAAACTAAAAATTATAAAAAATAAAATTCAAACAATCCTTATAAATCACATATCTTTAGAAAAATTTAAAATTTCTGAATAAACCAAAAATAATCCTGACAAATATCCAAATATTGAAGATCCTACTAAAATCATATGGAAATGGCCAACAACAAAATAACTATCATGAAAAAATAAATCTAAAGAGTAATTGGCTAAAAAAACTCCTGTAACCCCTCCTATACTAAAAAATATTAAAAATAAACTAACAAATCCAGTAATAATAGAAAATCTAAAACCATATATCATCAAACTATAAACCCAACTGAAAACTTTAACCCCAGTTGGTAATGAAATTATTAGAGTTGAAATCATAAAAAAACCTTTAAAATCCAACCCCCATCCAACAGTTGTCATATGGTGCCCAAAAACAAACATTGATATTAAAAATAAAACTATTTTAGAGTATATAATTCCAATTCTATTATATAAAAAACCTTTACATAAAATCTCTAAAACCTTAGATATTAAACCAAAAACTGGAATTAAAAGTTCATAAACTTCTGGGTGATTCTTTAACCAAAACATAACTTGAAATAATATAACACTACCTCCTAAATCAACATTAAAAAAATAAGTTCCAAAATTTCTATCTAAAATTAATAAAACCAAAACACTAAATAAAGATGGTGTTGATATTAAACTTAGTGTGCTTGTTAAAAAATAACTTCAAACTATTATTGGAGCATCTAATCATGATTCTGATTTTAAAATAATTAAAAAGCTATTTCAAAAAATATGAATTGAATTAAAAATAGAAGAAATTAGAAATAAATTTAAACCAAAAAGTAAAATATCTAAACCAACACTGTCGTTAAAATCAATATTTGTAAGTGGTGTGTATAGTGTTCAAGCCCCATTAACACTCTCACTAATAATTAAAGAAAAAACAACAAAAAATGTTGAAACTAAATATAAAAAATAACTAAAAATTGAAAGTAACTTTAAAAAATCCTTTATATAAGTATTGTAATTATATATAACAATATAATAAATACTATATATAATTGGGGTTAAAAAATAAAACAACATTACTAGTCCATGTGATGTTAAACAAACATTATAAAAATAATCTCCTAAAACAGTAAAAGGGTTGTTTAGCTCTAATCTTAAACATATAGAAAAACTAAATCCAATAACCCCTCCAAAAAAAGATCCAATTAAATAATAAATACCTAATGATTTTATATTTTTTGTAAATAGTAACATAAATATTATTAAAATAAAAATAAATAATAAAAAAAAATAAAATAAATAAAACCTAGTGGTAATTAAATTAATATTAATTTTAGGAATAAAAATGATTATAAATAAAATAAAAACATAAAAACAAACAACCCAACCCAACCACACAAAACAACTTTAATTTTATTTTAACACTTATAAAATAATTTACCTTAATTTTTATTTTTTTTAAATGATTTTCTTGAATCTCTTTTAAGAATTAAATATCCTAGAAAAAATAATAAATTTTTAATAAAAATAAAATCATTGTTTACATGGTTTGGTATAAAATTTAAAATTTTTAATTCATTTATGATGCTTTCTAAAGATTTTTTTCCAAAAACTATTAAATAACTTCTAATAAAAATTGATAGGTAGGTTTTTAAAAGATTTATATTTTTTTTATTACAATCCAACAATTTAATCTCCTCTAAACTATTAGATGTGTCTTTATAAATTTCTTTTATAGTGCATTTTTTAATTAGATAAAGATTTTTATTCTCTGTTTTAATAGTATTGTTTAGATATTCTTCTAGGAATTTTAAGTTATTTATTTCCATGTATGTTTTATTTGTATTTATATTATATTTATTTTCAAAAATTAAATGTATAAAATTAGAAATAAAATGAATCCAATCTAAAAACTCATTTATGTTAGTTGGGGTGTTAAAATCTAAACTATTTAAAAAATTTAAAATATTTTTAAAAGATTCAAGACCAAAACAATTTATGTATATATTAGACAGTAATATTAACTTTCCTTTATACACATATTCTAATTCTATGTTGATATTTGAGTGTATTTTTATATATGTTGTAAAAACATCTAAACTATTAAAACTTTCAGAAATTACAAATACTTTGAATAAATATTTGTTATTGGTATTAATATCTGTAAAATTAAAATTATCTAAATTCCAAAAATTTTTACTTAATAAGTCCTCTCTATATTTTAAAAAAATATTATCCTTAGTAAAACCTTCTATTGATATTATTGGCAGTTCTTTAAAAACTTTTACCTCTTCTAAATCATCATCTTCTAAATCATCATCATCTTCATCTATTAAAGTATTATTTAAATTTAAAGTGTTATTAAAATTTTCCTCAAAATCATCAGTAAAATAATCCTCATCATCATCTTCCAAATCATCATCATCTTCATCTACTGGAAAGCTTATAATAGTGTTGGAAATTTTATGAAAATCTAATTTAACACAATCTAAGTTTTTATCAAAAGTTATTAAATAAGTTAAAAAATCACAAAATAATATAAAATAATTATAGAAATTAGATAAACTGCTATTATAAGGGTTAAAATTTATTTTATTAAAAAATAATAAAATTTTATTTAAAACTTCAAAATTATTAGAATCTAAGCTTTCAAATATAATTAATAATGATTTAACAGTGTTTCTTAGATTTGAAGTGTCTTCACTTGGAAAGTATCTTAAGTTTTCTATATTGGAAACAATATTGAGAAAAATATTAAAATCAATAGTATAAAATTCTAAGATTTTATTATTACCTAATCTAACCTCATTAATTAAAACATTTAAATCAAATCTATTTTCCACATTAACATTATTATATTTATTAAAACCGTATTTTAATTCTAATTTATTTTTAAAAGTAAATAGACAAATTTTAAAAAACATTCTTAAATATAAAACCTCATCATTTTTATATTTTAAAGGAATTATGTCTAAATCCTTAAAAAAAATTAAGGTTTCATTTAAAAACCCATCCTCCCCAATATATTTTTTATACTCACATATAAAGAATAAAGATTTCTCTTCTATAAGATTTATACCATCCTCAACATTTAAAATAACTAAATAATCATTAATGTTTATACTATCTGTTATAGAGATTAAAATAATTAGTAAATCTTTTGGTAATTCATTTAATAAGTTAGTGTCTAAAGCATAATCCTTGTTAATTAACAATTCTAATTCAATAGGTTTTATTAATTTTTCATATTCATCTGATTTATAAGATGGTAGTTTTGAGAGTTCAAAATTTAATTCCTCTTCAAAATTTATAAAAACATTTTTATTATCTGTTGAATTTCTTGAATTATTAGAGCTAAATAAAAATTTATTATTATAAGAAAAATTATCGTTATTATTATTATAAGAATTATTATTTAAATTAATTTTAATAAATAAAAAAATAAAAATAAACATAAAAAAATCATTTATAAAAAAAATAAAAAAATAAAAAAATAAAATAAATAATACGCAAAAAATGTTTATACCCAAAATCAAAAAAATAAGATAAAAAAAATTATATAATAAAAAAATAAATAATAAAATAAAAAAAAAGTTCATTTTCAATTAAAAAAACCAAATAAATAAAAAAATTAAATTAATTAAATAATATAAAAAGCATATTAAACAAATAGTAGAATAATACTTAAATCTTATGAAAACCCCTCTAATAATAAAAGTTAAAGTTAATAAAAAAATAAAAATAAAAATATAATTTATAATATTTGATTTCATATATAAACTTAAAATATATATTAAAAAAAGATGTGAGTTAAAAATACTTGAATATTCAAATAAAGACCATAATAAAAAAGAAATTCCTTTAAACTCTAAAACAATTCCGCCAGTTAGTTCACTCTCTACTTCAAAAAAATCAAAAGGATTCCTAAAAATTTTTAATAAAATTATAATATAAAAAATAAAAATTAATAATAATATTAATTGTAGATTCAACTTATAATATTTTATATAATTTAAAATTATTAAATTAAAAAATATAATATAAGAGAAGAATCCTTCTAATAATATATACAACCATTTAATTCTAAATATCGTAATTGAAATATAAGTAGATTTAATAGTATTTAAAATTAAAATTTTTAAAATCATTATTAAACCTTCTATTAACAAATAAATAATTAAAATATTGAAAAAAAATTTATCAAATTTAAAACCAAAAATTAAAAAATAGAATTCAAATAAATTAAATAAAAAAATTAAAACTAATAAAAACAAATAGTTAGAAAATTTTTTAAACTCTTTACCAAAATTACCTTTAAAAAAAACTTTAAAAAAATCTAAATAAAAATGATATAAACTTAAAAAACTATTTTTAAATACACTTAACCTATTTTGCATTAAACCCAAAATCTTTCTTTCTAATATAGTTAAAAACCCTATTATAAAAATATAAACAAAAAATAATAAAATTAAAGTAAACATAGTAGAATATAATTATAAATAAAAATATTATAAAAATATTTTTAATAAAATTAAGTTTATAATTTAAATATTAAAAATTAATAAAATTTCTAGTAGAAAAATAAAAATAAAAAATGGAAATTCTTCATTTATAGTTTTATAATTATAAATAGTATTTAAATCTAAAATACAAAAATTTATAAAAATTAAAACTATAAAAAATAAAACAAATAAAAAAAATCTAAATAAAAAGGTAAATATTTCTTTAAAAAAAAATCTTCCTAAAACCCAAATAATTAAAAAAACCCCTAAACTCCAAATTACAAAACATAAACTAACCATATTTAAATTTAAAAATATATAAAATAATTCTAAAAAATAAAAAAAAAATAATAATAAAAAAATAATAATAAAAAAATTAAAAAACATAGTTGTTATAAAAATATAATTGTTAAAAATAAAAATAATAAAATATTAATTAAAATAAGAAACAAGCTATCCTTAAATAATTTGTTTTTAAAACTAATATTTAAATTTAGGTTATTACATTTAAAAATATAAATTTTAGATTTAACACCAATATTTAAGTTATATGAAAATTTATTTATGTATTCTATAATGTTAGAAATTTTTTTTATGTAATTTTTAAATAATAATCCTATATTAAAAAAAATATTAAACCCACCTCATCATAAAATATTTGTTATAATAAAAACCAATGATATTAATATAATATTATTATATAAAAAAGAAATGATAGAACTGTAAAAAATTTTTACCCCTAAAATTAAAATAAAAATATAAAATAATACAATTAATAATACAATAAAGGTGTGAGTCTTATGGTTATTGGTGTGTAGTATTTCTTTATGATTATCCTTTGATAATATTATAATTTTAATTAAAAAAACTATAAGATAGTAAAATTTTAAAAAAAATATAAAATAAAAACCTTTTGAATATACATATAAATTAAAAGGGTTGATTAAAAAAACAGATATACTTATAAAATCAATAGTGATTATGTAAGATATAAACCACTTAATATGAAAATTTCTATTTAAAAAATTCAATAATTCAAATATTATAATTTTAGAGAGGGAGGATATAAAAAAATAGGTTAAAAATATTGTTGTATTATTCAATGAAATTCAAAATAAAAAACATATGCTTGAACCAGAAAAGTATCCAAAAGATTTTTTTAAATCTTTCAGATATAAAGCTATAAGTAAATAAAAAATGCAAGAGTAGTAGGAAGTATAATATATTATAAACCCAAAGCTACAATTTTCATTAAAAAAATCTAAAAAACTAAATTTATTAAATATTACTAAACCTATAGCTACAAATCCACAAGAATGTATGTATAAGGATGTAAAATAACTCGCATCCATAGCCCAATAAATTCAAAATCCAAATATTCCTAATAAAGAATATATGGAAGTTACTGTTATTACTAAAATTTTTATAAATAATTGGTAGTTTAATAAATTAAAATAAATTATATAAGTTTCCAAATCTTGAATAAAAAAGAAACTATATATGACTAGTAATCCTAAATCTCCAAATATTTTAAAAAATAAAACGATATTAACACTTATTCCAATTCCATATCCGATATGTAATGTAAACATAGAAAAAAAGGAGAGTAAAATTAAAGAACAGAAAGTCTTTTCTAAGGTGTTAATTAAAACACAATAAAGATTTAACCAAGACATGATTAATATTGAAATGCCTAAAATATAAAACTTATTAGAAAACTCTTTAGAAAAAATTAAGTTAAAAATTATAATAAGAATAATTAAAAAATTTAAAATTAAAAATATTAAAATAAAATTTTTATAAAACATTAAAATTTAAAACAAAACAGATATGGTAGGTTTCTAAAAAAAGAAAATTAAAAATTAAAAAAAAAAATAAAATTATGGGTAAAAATAAAATTTTATTAAAAATAATTTTATTAAATAAAAAAATAAAATTAAAACTTTTACCGTTGAAAAAATAAAAACAATAAAAAGTTAAAAATAAAAAATAAGTAGAAATTATTAAGTATAGTAAACCACAAATCAAATTTAAACTTAATATATTAGTGTTTAGTAATATTTTTATAAAATTAAAAGGATATAGTGGGGAGCCATTTAAAAAGGTTAGGTATATTAAACTTATTAAAACCTCTTTATTATAAACCATCTGTTTGTTTATAATGTTTATTGATTTAAACTGAAAAAAAGTAGAAGTAATAATATAAAAAAAAGATATATATGTTGGAAAACTGATTGAAATTAATATTAAATTTAAAGAACTAAAAATTAAACTTTTAAAAAATATTTCTTTAAAATTATAAATATGGGTAATAATAAAATAAAAATAAAACCCAACCATAAATATAGTTAAAGTGTAATAGCTTATAAAGATTCATGATGTGGTAATTAAAAACCAAATTTTAGATGAAAATAAATAACTAATTAATAAAAATCTAGTTAAAAAGTTTTTAAAATTTAAAGAATTTAAAATAAATTTATACTGGATAAATGGAAAAATTCCTAATCTAAAAATTAAAATAAATTCATAAAAAATATTAAAATTTAATAAATAACCTAAAAAAAAAATAAACTCTGAACAAGTCTCAAAAATTAAATAGTAAATAATAAACTTTTTAAAATTAAAATCATCTTTTATTAAATTTAACTTAAAGTTTAAAATTAAGGATAGATATGAAAAAAATAATAATATGGAGATAATATTATTAAATATTAAAAATCAAATTCCTAAATCTAATAAGTAAATAGTTAAAAAAAATAAAATAAGTAAAAAATTAATTAAAAATATAAAAAAATATAAAGACAACATTTTAACCCTTAAACCTTAAAACCCCCCATAAAATATAGAAAATTGAAAAAATAATGTTATTAAAACCCCAATTATTAATATTAGTGTTATATTAACTTCCTCCCTAAAATCTTTCTTTATTTTTAAATTACAAATTAATCTTCCTATAAACTTAAAAAAAATGAAAAAATGTATTAACATTATTAAATAAAATAAAAAAAATAATATAATTTTAATTAAATTTTTAGAGCTTAAAATATAATTAGAAATAAAAAATAATTCTAAAAAAAAATTTGTAAATGGTGGTATTCCTAAACAATTTCAGGAAAAAATTAATAAAACTAAACTTTTAATGTTTAATAAGGAATTATTTAAGAAGTTTACTTTTATATAAAACAAGTAACTTATTAAAATTCCAAATAAAATGTCTATAAAAACTCCAAAAAAAAATATTTTTAAATTTATAATACTAGAAATTAAAAGTAATATTTGTGAAATTCCTATATAGCTGATAAAATAACCTATTAAATCCTCTTTTATTAAAATAATTATAGAAATTATTATAGAAATCAATCAAAATATTATAATAACTCAAAATAAAACCCCTCCCGTAATCTCATTATAGATAATATTTTTATAAACAGTATTTTGTAAAATAAATCCATAAAATAAGTTAAATATTTTAGAACTTAAACCATAAAACAAAACTCCAAATCTATTGTATTTTTCCTTATAAAAAATTGGAAGAATGGTTATAAATAAAGATTTTAAAAGAAAAAATAATATAAATATAAGTAAAATTTGTGAAATTTCTGTTAATAAATTTATACTAAACCATATAGAAAAAATTAAAAGCCAAAAAAAGATTAAATTTATTGTTATTTTTATTTCTAAAATAATTAAAAAATAAAATAAAGTTATTGTTCAAATTTCATAGACTAAAATATATAAAGTAGATTTTTGAAATACTAAAAAGATAACTTCTAAACTTATAAAGAAAGTGATGGTTATTAGTTTGTAAAAAAAACTAATGTTTAATTTAGTTGATAAAAATATTTGTATTAAAAAAATAATTAAAAATATGATTATAAATAAAAAAAACATTTATTTTATAAAATTAAATTTAATATAGCTGTAATTTAAAAAAAATAAAAAAAAAATATTAAAAAAAATTAATAAAATAAAAGAAATACTTGATAAAAAAGAACTGTAATAAAAATTAGAGATTAAAATTATAAAAATCGTAATAAAAATTATTATTAAATAAAAATTTAATGGTATTTCACTTGAAGCTCATATGTTTTTAAAATATGGAATTAAAAATATAATTATAATAAAAATAAAAGTAAAAAAAATTCCAGATCTTTTAATCTTTATTGATTTTAACAATGTAAAAAAAATTCTTAAATACCACTCTACACTTATTTCTATTGAAAAAACTTTATCAAAAGATAAATTAAAATTTCCAGATATAAAATTTTCAGGGGTGATAAAAATATTATAAAATAAAATTAATGAAAAAATTCCTTGAATTAGTAAATCTTTAGATAATCCAATAATCAAAAATCTAACTTCATTTACATGTATAAACACATTCCCTCCACTATTACCTATAAAATGTAAATAATAAATATGGAATATGATTATAATTATAGAAAAAAAAGAAATTAAATAATGTATGGTAAAAATTTTATAAAAAGTAAAATTACATATTCCTATATTATCAGAGAAAAGTATAAGAGAGGCTATAACACCTCCTAAAACCTCTTCTAAAACCTCTTTACCAACAGTTAAAGCCCAAAACCCTATAGTGGTTATTAGGGAATATCCAGTGTATGAGATAATGATGTAAGTTAAATAAATAAAAACTCCCGAAATTCACATAACCAAAGTATTATAGATTGGAAATATTATATTTTTTAATATATGTAAGTATAAAATTATAAAAAAAAAATTAGGAATTATAGAATGTAAGATAATAAAAATTCAAAAAAATTTATTCTCTTTAAATAATAAAAATTTTGAATTAGTAAAATTAAAACCTAATTCTACAAAAAAAGATAAAATAATACCTGTAATAATTTGAATTATGATTAAAAAAATTAAAATAAATCCTAAATTCCACCATAAATTTAAATTAAAATTAACTGAAAACCCTAAATTAATATTTTTTAATAAATTTACAGTTCTAAATAATATAAACATAATGTTCATAATTAATGTTTATAATAAATCAAATGTAAACATTTAATAATATAAAAGATTAATTTATATAAGATTAAAATAAAAATTTATAAATAAAAACTCTAATCAGAATAGTTCCCTTTCTTTTTATTATAGATTAGGTACCTAACTTGAAAAACTAGGCTCATCACCTTAAGTTTAAACCTGTTATTCCTTTCGTACTAAACCCGTTATGATTAGGTTTTTTACCAGTAGATAGCATCCGAACTAGTTTACACCGTTCTAAACTCAGCTCACTGGTTGTTTACAGTCGAGAACAATACTACTCTGAGTGTGCCCATAGGTAAAACTCACTAAGTACAACCAAGCCAACATCGATGTATCCATTATTCTAATTTGTATTTTAAAATTAATATAGACCTGTTATCCCTAGGGTAATTTTTTATCTTTTTCTTTAAAAATGAGTATTAATTAATAAAGATTCGCTATAAGAGTAATTTAAGTGTTGTCATTCCACTCAACAATCCCATTATTTAAAAGGGAAATCTCTTAAACCTTTTTTTAATTTATTAAACTTAATTGAAGGTTGTTCCTAAACTAGTCAGTTTTGGAGATAAATAATTTATTTTAAGTTTATATAGTTTTTATTAGGAGAAAACTCATCATCCGGTTAAGGACTGGTTCAGACAGTAGGCATTCCTTCCTATTTTACCTGTTATAAGAAAATAATTCTCTTTCCCAAACCTTTTAAAACTAAAACTTAAAATATAAACCCACCTTTATAATTAAAATTAAATTAAATGTATATTAAATACACTTACTAAGCTTATAAAAATAAAAACTTAACTCCACAACTCATAGTAAACTTTAAAGGAAAGTTTGATTAAAATTGATTCAACGTTAAGATTTTAATTTTAAGAATTTTAAGAATATTAAATTAAAATAATTTATATACACTCCTTAGATTTATTATTATTTCTAATATATAAACAAATTCCTTAAAACTTTAACTTTAAATGTGAGTTTAAATAAAATGTTTAGATTTTATTCGAATTCTTAAGAACGTACTTTAAATCTACAAATAATTTAATAAACAATACTCTTTTTCATTTCGATAAGATCCCTTCCCCGAGTAAAATTTAAGTCCCCTCTCTCAGGGTTAATGAGCTTTTTATTATTTTAAACTCAAACCAAAAGATTTAATAATAAGTTTATAAAATTCTTTAAACTTAAAAAGTTATTTAATATTTAATTAAAATTTTTATAAAAATTATTTTTATTAAAAAGTTTAAAATTTTAATACATACTCTACTTGCATAAATATTAAAATTAAATATTTAAAAATTCTTTAATCTAATTTTATTAATAAAAATAAAATCTATAATGAAAATTTTTAAAAAGATTTTTATAAAAATTAAGAAAATTATAAACCCTTCTTTCACATTTATATTAGTAAAGAAACAAATTAATATCTAAAATTATTATTTAAATTAAAATGAAATTACCTAGTATTTTTACAACTTCATTGAAAATTTAATTTAAACAAAAATTATAACTAGGTTTTATCAATTAATCTAATTATTAAACCTCACAATAGAGAATGATTAAAAGTTTCAGGTCCTTGGGTGGAGTTCATAACTCCTTCAAAAACCTTAGTAATTTAACCATACCTACCCTTAAACCATCCCTATCAATTTAGGGTAGGAACTCTATCTTTTTTCTTATTAAATCTTTTACTATTTTAAACTTTAAACAAGCTTTTAACCTTTCCTTAAATATTCTTAAAATAAAACCATATTGATATTAGGATCTGGTTAAATAGAAAATAAAAGGTTGGGGAAAAAATTTAAAATTATAATTAATACATTTAACTTATAATAAATATTTGATATTAAAATTAAATAATTCTAATATATTTTAGGTGTATAAAAATGTATATTTACTAATTAATTAAATGTTTAGGATAATAAAATATAAATTTTACAATCTAACCAGAGATATTAATTGTAATTTTAAATTTAAAGAAAATCTCTCTTCAAAAAGAAAAGAAAAGTTTTATTAAGTTAATAAAACTGAATTAATAAGTTAGGGCTTTTTAAGATAAGAGTTGGGGTCTATTAAAACTCCTAGGGTCTTTTCGTCCCACTGGTATTTAGTTAAGTATGTTCACTTAACATCCAATTTCAGAAAACGTTGATCATTATAATGTTAGGGTCGTTTACCTGTTCATGAGTCTTTGATTAAAAGAGCTTGAAATTTAACTACCTTTGGATTATATAAAAACCGCCGTTAAAACAAGAGTTACCTTCGTCCACTGGGCAAGGATAACTTCTTAATTACTAATACTCTACGTACTTGCTTTGAAGAGGTGTCTTTAGTAAACAGTCGCCCCAACAATTGTCGAGTTCACTTGATCAACTTCCTAATAAATTATTATTCACCTTAAGTATAATCTTCATTACAGTTTTCTTTAAGAGTTTTCCTGAATAATAATAACCTTAAAAATTCATCCTAAATTATTAAATTTAGTTAGAAACTGAATATAAGAAATATTAGTTAATATAAATTAAATCTAATATTATTAACTTAGGTAATAAATTTTCTTACTCATCCCGACATCATTACTTCTTTTAATTGAAATATTTTCTTTAGAAAATAAAAAGAACACTTTACTACCCTCTATTTTTAATATATTTATATATTTATAATATATTTATATAATGAGATTTAATTCCCACAAAATAGAGCTTCGACTTCGGTGAGAGGTATTTTTCCAAAAATTTCTGGGAAATTAAAGATATTATTAATATACATGTATATCAAAAGTTATCCGGTTGTAGTTTCTCACATTGAACACTAAGACATTTAATGTCTAACCCTGGTCTTCTATCTTTCCCTTAAACATAATAAACCCCTCTTAGGAACCTTAGTCGGAAGTCTGGACTGTTTTCCTTTTGAGATTTGGAGTCTTTCCCCCAATCTCCAACTCGTCTAAATTTTAGTCTTAAGTGACATTACTGATAATAACTTTTTAAAGCCTAATTTCTAATTATAGACGGCCGGTCTAGTTAACCGTTTCGTAAAGAACTAGTTATTTATAGGTTCGATTGGATTTTTACCGCTACCCTTAAATCATCTTAGAGTATTGCACACTCACAAGTTCAGACTTTTTAGTTAAATAAGATAATAAACTTTAATATTATTATTTTTTTCAACCATTCCACCTTTATTGGAATCTTATTCAAGGGTAGATCACCTATTTTCGAGATAAATGTGATTAACACCTTATTCAGATTTGGTTTCCCTACGTCTCACGACTCACCACATTTTCAACTCGTCGGGTCATTATCCTACAGGAACATGTCGTTACCATAGAAAACAAGTATAAGTTTCAAAAAATTTAAATCCTCACAATTAAAAAGTGTTTATCACCCCACGTCTATTTTTTCTGTTTATACTAACAGGAGTTCTTTATAAATACTATAGACTTTGAAAACCCTTAATCTTAACAGTAATAGTCCTATATATTAGAAAAAATTAATTATTAAATTAAAATTTCCTATCTAGTTTGAATGATTCAAATCAAAGACTAGCACGCCCCCAACCTTTATTAGAGAGGTTAAAAGCTGAACAATTCTGTAACAAATCTTTTAACTTCATAAATCCAATTGGGTGACCCCCCTCTTAAGATGGGAATTAACAAATCAAGATTTCTTTCTCAATACTTTCTTGCATGGGTTTAGGTACTAAGATAATTCCCTTCCCTTATAAAATATAGAATTTCTTCTTGAGATTTCACTCTCTTATGATAAACCTTTAAAAATCCCCTTATACTTCTTAAATAAATTAAGGGTTAATCCCCTATTTAAAATTATAAATATTTAATATATTTTCTGACTGTAAAATAAAAATATAAAATAATTAAATATATACATATATATATATATATATATATATATGTTATATACCCTACTAAAACTAAAAATAGTAAAAAAATAAAATAAATATAAAATATAAACCTACTAAAAATAAAAATAGTAAAAAAATAAAATAAATATAAAATATAAACCTACTAAAAATAAAAATAGTAAAAAAATAAAATAAATATAAAATATAAAAGTAATGATAATTTATATAATATTTTAAAAATTAACTTACTAGTAGATCTTATTATCATAAAAAAATTTCATTTATTTTAATATAATAGGTGAATTATTTTAGAAAATTTTAATTGTATAAAAAATTAAATTACTTTTTAAAATATTTTATGATTTAGTAGTTATATCCTCTTCACTCCAAGCTCAGACTATAATAGCTAAAATATACCACACAATAGTAAAAAAAAAATATACTGAAATTTTCATTAAAAAAACTGGATTTTTCTTATAAATAAGTTTAAAAGTTGAAATTTCTTTTCTACCAAAACTAATATTTAAAATTAAAGAAAAAACTCCTAATTTAATCTCTTTTTTAAAAATCTTAAGATTTAAATTTACCCTAAAACTAGAGAGGTATTGAATAATATAAGAAGAAGTTAGTAAAATTAAATTTATAAAAAGAAAATATAATATAGTATAAAAATCAAAATTAATTATAATGTTGAAATCTTTATTATTTAAATAATAATAAAAAATAATGGAAATATTTGATAAAAAAGTTAAAATAATTTTTTTTAATTGTAAACTAAATTTAACTTTATAAGAAAAAATAAGGTCAAAATTGAAGAAACAAAATGATAGTATTAAATCTAAAATATAATTCATTTTTAAAACTATATTTCCCTTATTATTAAAAATAATAATAAAAATAATAATAATAATAAAAATTATTAAAATAGGTTTAATAAGACTTATTTTTAATAAGTATGTGATTTTATCAAGAAAATATATATTTATTTTACTTATAATAAACATAAAAAAATAAATTATTAAAAGAACATTTATTAAAAATATGAAAATAAGAAAATAACATAAAAATTTGCAAACAATTATAAAAACTTTAGTTAAAAATTTTAAAAACGGTTTAAAATAATCTTCGCAAAATGTTCTATAAACTTTATATTCTAAGTAAACACCTCATTTATATTTAAATTTAGTGGCTGGATCAATTCACCATTCTATAACAAAAAGAATGAATAGTAAGAAAAAATAAAACCAAAAAAGAAAATTTTCACTAAATTTAAAATAAAAATCATTTTCAAATATAACTAAATTTAAAATTATTTGCATAGGAATGTATAAAAATAAACCTAAGATTAAATTTAAAAGTAAAAAAAAAATTAAATACACTCCCATTATAATCGATCCATTAATAACATAAAGGATTGTCATTGTTATTTGATTGTATATTTTATTTAATGTTTTATATTTTAAAAAAAATTTTAAATATAATCTACTCTTACTAATATAAAGTTCAAAAATTAAATATAAATTTATTATGAAAAGAATTAAAACTAGAAAATTTAATAAATCTAAAATTAAAAAATCTTTTAATCCAAAAATATTAAAATTTTTATTTAAATTAAAAACATAATCAACAAAATGTGGTGTAAGTTTTAAAAACAAAATAAAAAAATCTATAAAAATAAAAACTCATCCTAAAATAAATATTATAAAACTCTTTAAAACCAATAATTTTAAAAGGAGTGTGGTATCAGATAAAACATTATTATCTGAAATATTATTTCAAACATTCTTAAGGAATAATTTTAATCTAATCTTAAACTTACTTCCAAAAAAAAAGTATAAAATAAATAAAAAAAATTTATAAAAAATAGAAATAAAAATCTTAAAAAAATTATTAAACATGAATACAAAAAGAGCCCTTAAGGTAAACTTAAGGGCCTCAAGAACAGGTTCCCCTACCCTTACCTTGTTTCGACTTAAGATCATCTCATGAGACCTGTGACGAGCGACTAATACCAATGGTAGCTTATTCACCACTTCACTACTAAAAAGTGATTACTTTAAAATACTATCTTATCTCTGATTACAATAAAGACTGGGTGTTCGCTTCTCCAAAACTTAAATAAGCTTTCCTTTTAGGAGAGTCTCTAAATATTTCCAATCAAAGATTATTTTAGATTCGTAGTTCGACTAAACCCCACATATAAGCTAGTTGTAGTCAGAAAGAAATAACCAAAACTGTTATTCTATGCTTTAAATCTTGAAAGATTGTAAAGCTCCAATTTATTTAAATAAAAACCAGCTCTTTAATTATTAACCTTTAGGTTTTAAAAGTTATCTTTAAGTAAAAAATAAAGATAATTAAAAGTTAAAAATTAAAGAGTAAGACAACTGGTTTTTAATTTAAATAACCCAGGTTTTTAAGTTTCTTGCTATTGAACACAGCATTCCTAATGCGACCATTCAGAAACGTAAAATGGTAAAAATTTTAATAATAATTAAAATAAAAACCACTTCTTCTAAATCCAGACCTTGTTGATTCAAGTTAAACTTTATTAAAGATTAGATTTAATAAAATTTAATTAACCCCTTGAGTCTTCTTATAAATACCTTAAAATTTAAGGTTTACAAAAATAGGAATTAATTTTTTCCAAAAATAGAAATGTGGGTGAGGTAAATTGGGGTTCCTCTCTTTAATCGTCGAACTTCTCTAAGTAGCCAACCTTAGACGGCTTTAAAAGGCTAATTTTATTACCCACTATCGTGTAAACTGTACTCGGTTCACTTTAATTATATAATAAAATTGAAAAATTTTTCTAATGGGGTACAGGGGTCTCTAATCCCACTCCTTATCCACTCTCTTTAGCTATAACACAATTAGCTAGACTGCCGAACCACTTCCTCATCCCTTAGACCTGAAAATATCCAGCAGATATTCACGCAAGTTTTGCCGCGAGGGCTGGAACTATTAGGTTTCTCGGTATCTGAAATTAAACCTTCAATTTAAATATATATTTTAATAAATATAAAATTTAAATATATTTTTGTAAATGTAAAATCTACTAAATAATAAATTGAAATTTAATAAATAAAATAAATAAATTCAAAAGTTTAAAGAGATAAAATCTCTAGTTTGATTACCTCTCCTTATTCTAAATGAACATTGGGAAGGCTTCATAGTTACATTCCCCTTCGCTTTTAACGAATAAACAACCTAAAATTAAAATCAAAGATAAAAGAATTTATAAGTTTAATTAGTTATAACTAAATTATAATTTGTGTTAATTAGAATTAATTTGAAAATTAATAACTAAAATCTGAATTAAAAGACCACATCTTTTACTAATGGTTATTCCCTTTAATGGACGTTGTCGGTCATTAAAATCAACCTGATATCCTCTCATATTTTTAAAATATGACAATTTAAAGTAAACGCTATTGATAATTAATTTGATTAATTTAAAATTTATAAATTAAAATAAATTATAAATTAATAATTAATTTTCTCAACTAGTATGATACATTCCCAAACCAAAGGGTAGATGAGATTGTCTGATAACAATCGTTCTTATAAAATAAGAATTAATACAGAAAAATAAAAATATAAAAATCCTCTTATAACCAACTAATATAATAGGGCCCGGTTATAACTCCTTGTACTTATTGTTGGTTATATGGTTGGAAATAAAAAAATAAAAAAATAAAAAAATAAAAATTGCCAAAACCAAAATATTTAATATAAAAACATAAACCATAAAAATAAACCTACTCTATATAATTTTTATTTTACATTTTTATAATTAAATTTAATATAATTTAAAATAAATTTAAATATAAAATTTAATTATAAAATATAAAATAAAAATTATAGATAAAAATAAAAATGACTATTAAACCTGTATTAAACCACACAGGTAAAGGTGGTAAGTTATTTAAGAACGGAGCATGATAGTTTCCCCTCACTCCGCTCTAGGGGGTACTTATTAGAAAAATTTCTAACTGATTTTGGCAACATGCACCGCTTTACCTTAAATTAAATTTAAGGTGGTGAAATCCATCACCGCGATATGTTGAACCTTGTTTAAAATCATATTACCCCTGGCACCCTTCCCATCCTTATTAATATTTAATTAATAATTAATAAGACATTACATCTTATCTTTGGTACTACGATCCCTCAGCTACCTTATTAATTACTTAACTTAGGCAGTCCCAAATTTGATTGTTCTAGCCCTCCAAGACCTTTAGGTATACACACTCACCCTTTAGTGCTCAACCGGAGCACCCCAACTCTAGGAATCTAGGTTGGATCACCCCCTCCTTAATTAAAAACACCATTTGGTTTTAAATTGAGTGATTATAGCTTATTATTACATATGCTATAGATCTGTCATTTTTCTCCTTTGGGTGATAATCTTCGAGCAATCAGCCCTTACCTTGGGTCCATTACCTTTATAAAATGCATGTCAATTATTAAGATTTCCCTAATAATCAAATTAAAAAGGTTTCATCAAATTAGGAGGATTGATGGAACATTGGATTAAAATGTTCATGACTAGTTATCATAAGTGGCGCAATTGATTGACAAATTAATTCCCTTCATCCCACCCTCGTATAAAAATATACTAAACCTGAATATAAAATAAAATAATAAAAATTATAAGAAATAAATAATAAAAATATAATAAGTTGATTACAACACTAATTTATTTTTTTCTTCCTATTATTAAAAAAAATATTGAATTTAATTTTATCATTAATTGTTATTGTTTTAGATAATTTCCTATATTTCTTTAAAAATTTAACTCTTTTTAAATATTTAGTTAAAGATTTTTTGAACAGAGGTGTAAAAAGACTATTGGTTATGCCTATTTCAAAACAATTTTTAATAATTTTAAAATCATCAGTAAAATCCTCATCTCCCTTTTTCCTAGAAATTTCCCATTTACTTTTTAAATCTGATGAAGAGTTGTAAACCCCTAACCCTATTTCTAATAATAAGTTTTTACAAAAAGAGTTTAAATTATTATACTTACTGTTTTCATCAAATCAAGAAGAACTTTTTTTAATTGATTGTGTTAAGTATAGTTTTTTACCTTCTAATAAAAATATTGAAACTTCGTCTGATCTTGCTAAACCCCTTCTATCCGTTAATAAATCTTTCTTTTCATGAATATCTATCTCAGAAAATTTAATGTTGTAGAAATCATTTAATAAATTAGTAATTAATATGTTTTTAGATATTTTGTAACTTAAATAATTATTAGAGCTTAAAATATCTAAATATTCATAAAAATAAAATAAACCATCTACATCTAATTCTTCTGGATATAAATCCATTTTAAAACTTAAATCCAACTCTTTAAAACTTGAATAATCTGTTAATAAATGGTAATTAATATTTATTATAAAAGACCCTAAAGTCCACCTTAAATCTCTTGGAATTCATTTATCTAAAAATGAAGTTTCCGATAGACGTAAACATTTCTTAAATTTAAAGTCTTTATTTATATCTGTTGAATAATTTAAACCCTCTTCATCTTTTTCAAACTCATTTTCTGGAAGTCTCACTACATAACAAAGACCGCTCTCCTTAAAAAAATTTAAACTTTTATTATAAATAAATATTTCATCCAACACTTTCCTTTGTTCTAATGAGTAGGTTTCAAATTGACTTAAATAAAAATCAATCTCATTACCCCTACTAGAAAGGAATGTTATGTTGGGTAGAAAATAAATCTCTAAACTTTTAACTACATAATGAACTGAACTGTCTTTTACAAGAAATTTTTTATAAGAACATAAACAATATAAATCACATTTAAAGCTTCCAAATAAGTTATTATTAATACAAATACAGTTTATATCTTCAGAACATCCTTTATAAACCCAAACTCCAAATCTCAATCCTTCTAAATCTTTACTTATATATTTATTAATTGTTTGTAAGTGTTTATAAGTTAATATAAGCTCTAATTTATAATTAATTAAATCTTCCGTTGATGTTTTATCTTTATTTATAAGAGTTAAAAGGTATTTTAATCTAAATAAAATTGGGTTATAAATATCTTTTAAAGAACTATCATTATAATAATTATTTGTGTGTGTTAATCCCCAATATTTTTCCAAGCTTATTGACCCTAATATTGAATTTGTTGAATTATTAACAGATATGTGTGTTTTAAAAAAGTTAAATATCCTCTCGTTTATTAAAAATATGTTATTCTCACTTAAATTATATTTTTTAGGATCATAAAAAACAGAATTAAACCAACTTTCTAAAAAATATTTATTAAAATTTAAAATCTCAAAATTATTTATTGGTGATTTAATTTTATTTTTATAATTAAAACTATTAAAAATATCAACACCAACATCATTTAAAACCAAATCTAAATATTTTTTCCCTAAATCTAAGTTAGTATTATCAACCATAAAAGAATTAATAAGGCCAAACCTACTTACTAAAGTTGGAACAATACAAAACTCATTTTTAAAAAGATATCTTACATAATATGGAATTTTAAGATTATTAAAAACTTTATCTTTGAAAAAATCAACATTATAAAACTTAACTAAACATTTATCCTTTCCTGTATAAACATCCTCTTCAAACAGGCTTACAGACCTCCTAGTACATTTTTCTGGTTGATCCATTAAAGACTGATAATTATCTCAATCTATCTCCCCTACTTGAGCTACTACTAACAAATTTTCAAAATTTAAACCTTTAACCCCCTTATCAGAAATTCTATCTGTAAATGTAGAATTAGAAGATTTAAAATATCCACTTTCAATAACTCACTTATCTCCTAAAACCATGTTACCAAAAATTCCACAATTCAACTCTTCTAAAAATATAAAAGAAGTTGAATGAAAATAAGGGTGTATGTGTAAATCTAATTTAAAAGGGTTATTAAAATATGTGTTTAAGTCTATATGGACTATATTACCTCTAATAAACTCTTTGAAAACTTCTATGCTACAATAAGTTCTAAAACCATCAAATATACTAATTTCTATGAAATTATATGGGGTTAAAACAATTCCACATAATTCAGTAAAATAAAAATTATCGTAAGTTTTATTGTGGAAGAAAGGTTCTAAAAATAAAACTGAATTGCATTTTATAGAATATAATCTTGTAAAACTTGAAGGGTCTGAACTAATTTTAATGTTAAAACGATCTTTAAAAACTCCCTTACAAAATAAACTAAACTCCTTCCTAGTAATAACATAAGAGTGTAGGTTATTTATACTGTTATTACTAGAAATTAATAAATGCTCATCCAAAAATAAATCTTTAATAGGAACTGTTTGGTTATGAAATTTTATCCCTTTATATTTATTTTTACTTAAATAAATTCTTACTAGATCAAGTATTGGATAATCTTGATTATTAGATTTTAAATCTAAATCAAATATAAATAAAAGGGTGTTAATAATTAAAACTTTATTAGTAAAATCTAAAAAAAATCCTACAAATTTAAATAATAGTAAAATCTCTAAAAAATGTAAATTTTTATACTTAAAACAAAAAATATTTAAATAAGATTCTAAAATAATATTATAATTAAAAACACCTACAAAATTTAAATATTCATTAACATCTTTTATAATTTTAAAAAAAACCTCATTTTCAAAAACCTCAAAATAATAATAAACTAAATAAAAATTTTCTCTTTCAATTAAAATAAAACTTTTATAAAACCTAACTAAACTTGTATTTGAAGTTAAAATTAATCCTTTATTAAATTTAATTAAACCTCCACTATATCTATTAAGTTCATTTTTATTAATGTTTAATAAACTATTATTATTTATAGTAGGCTTAATATTAATGTTATTATTGTTGATAAAAATTGTAATTAAAAAATATTTAAAACTTTTAAAAACATTATAAAAAAAGAAGTAATCCTTAATAAAATTTTTAAATAAAAATCTAATAAATAAAAATAATAAAAAAATATTTAAAATTAAAAATTTTAAAATTAATAAAATAATTCTTTTAAAAAATCTAAAAAAATATATAATTAAAACCTTCATAATAATAATTAAGTTTGTAAGAAAACTTACAGTCATATCAAAAACCCATATTAAAGTCGCCAGAAAGATATAATCTAAGATAAAAACCATGTTATATATTCATATTATCAGATAATTAAATAATTCTTTAAAAATAATTGTTAAATTTACAATATATTTAAAAATAATATTTACAGTAAAAAAATTATATAAAATAAATAAAAAATTTAAAAAAAATTTAAATAAATAAAAAAAAAATTTTATCATTATAATTAAATAAAATATAATAAATAAAAACAT